ATAATGAATTCTTAAAGTGATGAGTGAAATCGGATCCAGCTTAGGTGGAGAAGCGCGGACCATACTGGAAATCTAGCTGTGGGTGATTTATGAGGCCTCCCCCATTGTTTCGTGATGAATAGTTTTCTCCTTTTTTTGGGGTGTTCCATTTTTTGTTCTACGTACGTCTTTTTTTAGGAGGCCTACACCCGTTGTGTGGTAAAGGGGTTCGGTCTCGTAAAAAACGCAACCGTACACGACTTCTAAAAATAGCTCGTAATGCTGCATCCCTTCCACGACCAACCCCTTTTATTAATACAACAGCTCGTTGCATACCTTGATCCACTACTGTGCGAATAGCTTTTTGTGTCGTCGTTTGGGCCGCAAATGGCGTCCCCCTTCTTTTACCCTTGAATCCACAAGCGCCGGCAGAGGCGGAAGTAACCACCCGACCCCCTACATCTGTAACAGTGACTATAGTATTACTGAAACTTGCTTGAACGTGAATAATTCCTTTGGGTATTTTCCGTGCACTCTTACGCGAACGAATGCGTCTATTCCTACTATTCCTAAATGAACTATATCTTCGTATCGTTTTTGCCATATTTGATCATTTTATAAATAAAAGTTAGAGAGATATGGATATATCCATTTGATGTTAACAAATCTTTTTTTTGTTTTTCTAATTATTCTATTCTCTTTTTTGAATTTAGCTTTTACTTTATAAAATTATTTTTTTTGAGAAAGGTTATCGTTGTCTTTGTTTATGTCTTGGATTGGAACAAATGACTCTAATTCGCCCTTTCCTACGGATCATCCGACACTTTGTACAAATTTTACGAACGGAGGCCCTTATTTTCATATTGTTAATTCCTTAACCTTGAATCTCTTTTTTGGAAGAAAATAAATTTCCTTGGAGTCGCGAATGGAATCCTCACGAGTCTTCAAGTGCAAAACCCACCTTACTTACTCATACTCATTCGAATCTGAATTGGAAAGTGATTGAGTCACTAGTCCTTGATGGATTTTTTGGGGATCTTTCTTGTTTCCCATTCTTACCTCCTTCTCGTTATATAAGGACTATACTCTAACTTCCTTTGGTTGGGTGTAGTGGCATAAAGATTACGATTACCATATATATAACAAGATTTCTCCACCCATTCTTTTTAGGCGAGCCTCTCGGTCTGTCATTATACCTTTAGAAGTAGAAAGAATTGCAATCCCCATTCCGCCCAAAATCCTAGGAATTTTTTGATAGTTAGAATAGATTCGTAGACCAGGTCGACTGACCCGTTTTAAATTGAAAAGAGTTCTAGACGGACCCTTCCTATTCCTTCTATGGCGTAGGGTTAAAACCAAAAAGGATTTTTTGCTTTCCCGATGTTCCCTCGCATTTTTGATAAAACCCTCTCGTAAGAGTATTTTTACAATGTTTTGGGCGATATTAGTAAATGGGATTCGAACCGTCTCTTTTTTATCCATATCAGCATTTCTTATAGAGGTGACTATTTCAGAAAGAGTGTCCTTACCCATGATAAACTAAATGTTGCCTTCCAATTTGGATATAATAAACATGTTCCTTTATTTTGATTCTTGAATTCTGAAAGGTATCTACCTGAGACACAATCTACCATACTGATAAATGGATTTCATTCAAATACTAGATCACAGTTTCCTTTGAAAAGACTTCTTATAATACTTCAGTCGCTAATGAAACTATTTTGGTGAAATTTTGATTCAATTCTAGGGGGATCGCACCAAAAATGCGAGTTCCTACTGGATTTCTGTCTTTATTAATGACAACTGCAGCATTATCATCATATCTTATTCTCATACCATCATCACATTTGAATTCTTTACAAGTACGTACAATTACAGCTTTGATCACTTCTGCTCGTTTTAGAGCCGAAGTTGGCTTTGCTTCCTTAATCACAGCAACAATAACGTCGCCAATATGAGCATATCGTTGATTGCTAGCTCCTACGATTCGAATACACATCAATTTCCGGGCACCGCTGTTGTCCGCTACATTCAAAAGGGTCTGAGATTGAATCATATCGTTTTTTTGTTTTTTTGTTTAGCCTGCTCTTTCGACGCAAAGCACGAAGTCAAAAAAAAAGAAATTTTGTCCAAAAAACCTGCAATTCTTTTTTTTATCCCCAAGGCTTCCTTACTGATTTTGGTTCTACATTCCTATTTCGAAATAATGAATTGAGTCCGTATAGGCATTTTTGATGCAGCTATTTCAATAGCCTTTCTAGCTATATTTTCCGCTACCCCGCCCATTTCATAAAGTATTCTACCCGGTTTAACGACAGCTACCCAATATTCGGGAGATCCTTTACCCGAACCCATACGCGTTTGTGTAGGTTTTACTGTAACCGGTTTGTCTGGAAAAATACGCACCCATATTTTTCCACCGCGGCGTACATTTCGTGTCATTGCTCGCCGCCCTGCTTCTATTTGTCGAGAGGTGACCCAAGCGGGTTCAAGTGCTTGAAGAGCATATTTACCGAAAGAAATACGACTGCCTCCAGAAGATCTTCCTTTCATTCTTCCTCGATGTTCTTTACGGAATTTGGTTTTTTTTGGACTCAACATAGCAATTAGATCCTTTTTCGAATTCTTATTCAACCCTCTAGAATTGTTCCTTTTTTTGGTTTAACAAAAAAAGAAAGAACGAAAGAATTTTTCATTTTTTGTTCTAGCATTGGATAGTAGGATTTCCCGTCTCAAAAGATCCAAACTTTTATGCCCAATACCCCATGGATAGTTAGAACTTGAGTGGAACCAAAATCTATTTTAGCGGTAACGGTTTGGAGAGGGACTCGACCCTTTCTAAGCCATTCGACGCGTGCCATTTCTTTTGCTTTTCCGCCAATACATCCGGCAATTTGTACTTGAATTCCCTTTTTATATGCTTTTTCGACTAATTCAACAGCCTTTTTCATTACTTTGCGAAATGAAACTCTCTTCTTTAATTGGAAGGCTATAAATTCTCCAAGAATAGTAGGGTCTCCGTAAGGCTTTCTCATTTTTCTAACAGCAAGATTCAGTTTTCGGTTTTGAATCAAGTGAATGGCTTTTTTTAAACTTACCTGTAATTCTTTGATTTTGGTTTTGGGCGGTTTATCCTTATCCTCTGTTAATAACTGTGAGAATCCCATATAGATTATGACTTTAACCACATCGATTGATTTGTCAATCTGTATTCGTGAAATTACATCCGTAACGGAAACGGAGGAGATTCTCTTTTTTTCTATATAACTCTTAATGTGTTCTCGTATTTTGTGATCTTCTTGCAGGCCTTCAGAATAATCTTTTCGTTCTTCAAACCAAATAGAGTGATGGGTTTGGGTTGTACCAAGTCGGAAACCTAATGGATTGATTTTTTGTCCCATAATACCTCCCTACTATCCATATCATTACACGGCATACTCAGTATCTTTCTTTTCATTTCTCTTTTCGCGTTATTATTTCATTTCCGTTTTCTTATTTCTGTTTCGTTTGATTTCTCTAAGAGGGCCCATGGTTTTCTGATATATTCTTCAGATTTTTCGTTTAATGATATATCCCTCAATACGATAGTGATATGACAAGTGGATCTTTTTATCGGATAACTCTGTCCCTTAGCTCGAGGTTTGAATTTTTTCGCAGTAGGCCCCTCATTGACTTCGGCTTTACTAATGAATAAACTTGTTTCGTCGAAATTCATATTGTGAATACCGTTTGCTGCTGCGGAATGAATTAATTTGAAAATTGGATAACATGCTCGATAAGGCATGAGTTCTAGTATCATCAGTGTTTCTTCGTAGGAACGTCCACGAATCTGATCAATCACTCTTCTCGCTTTGTGAGTAGACATAGGAATATATTTACCTAAAGCCGATACTTCTGTATATCGATTCTTCTTTTTTTTTTTTATCATGGCGTACCTCCCCCTCTCACTAATGACCGAGAATTATCTATATTCATTTTATTAACGACGAGATTGAGTCTCCCTTTTGCTTTTAACAGATTGAGTATCACTTTTGCTTTTAGAGCCTGGTTTATTAAAAATTCTAGTGGGTACAAAATCTCCCAATTTATAATTGACCATATATTTCGTTATAGGAATAGGCACATGTTCCCTCCCGTTATGGATAAAAAGAGTGTATCCGATCATTGCGGGTATAATGGTAGATGCACGCGACCAAGTTTTTAGAAAATCTTTCTGGGCCTTGGCATTCAGTTTCTCGATTTTATTTAATAAATGATTCGCTACAAAAGGGTTTCTTTTTACTGAAGGGAACGGCTTTTTTTTTTTTTTTTTAAATGAACGGAACACAGTCAATTCCTCCTTATTGAATTCTTATTTTATTCTTTTTTCTTTTTGAAAGACGACGAAATCAATTCTCTTTTTTTCTTTTCTTTATTCTTTTTTCTTTCCTTTTTTTGTTTATTCTTTTTTTCTTTCTTTTTGAAAGACGATGAAATCAATTCTTTTTTTTCTCCTATTTACTACGGCGACGAAGAATCAAATTATTATTATATTTTTTCCTTTTTCTAGTTCTTATTCCGAGTGCAGGACGGCCCCAAGGGGTTGCGGGTTTTTTTCTACCAATTGGGGCTTTCCCTTCACCACCCCCATGGGGGTGGTCTACAGGGTTCATAGCTACTCCTCTTACTACAGGACGCTTCCCTAGCCAACGTTTAGATCCGGCTCTACCCAAACTTTTCCGGTTCACTCCAACATTCCCCACTTGTCCGACTGTTGCTGAGCAGTTTTGGGATATCAAACGTACCTCTCCAGAAGGTAATTTGACTGCGGCCGATTTCCCCTCTTTTGAAATCAGTTTCGCTACAGCACCCGCTGCTCTAGCTAATTGTCCACCCTTTCCAAGTGTGATTTCTATGTTATGTATGGCCGTGCCTAAGGGTATATTGGTTGAAGTAGATTCTTCTTTTTGATCAAGCAAAACCCCTTCCCAAACTGTACAAGCTTCTTCCAAAGCATACGGCTTTCTGGATGTAGATGATAT